AGGGGGTATTCTTTTTGCCATTATAATTTTGAAAATGAACGTTTAAATGTCCTTCAAAAGTAAGTAAATATATTCGAAACATATAAAATGCGGTTAATCCCGCTGTAAACCAAGCTATTATTGCGAAAATGGGTGAATACAACCAAGTATCATTAAGAATTTCATCTTTGGACCAAAAACAAGCAAGAGGCGGAATACCACAAAGAGAAAGTGTACCTAATAAAAAAGCGGTTTTGGTAATTGGGACATGCTTTGTTAAACCCCCCATAAAAACCATATTCTGACTTTTATTTGGAGAATATCCAACAAGAGTTTCCATTGAATGAATAACGGATCCAGATCCTAAAAATAATAATGCTTTCGAATAAGCATGAGTAATCAAATGAAATAAAGCACTTCGATAAGACCCCATACCTAGAGCTAACATCATATAACCCAATTGAGACATTGTGGAATAGGCTAAACCCCTCTTAATGTCTTTTTGAGCAAGGGCAAAAGTTGCTCCGAATAATATTGTTATTACTCCTACCAAAGAGATGAAATTCATTATATGAGGGATGACTATGAAAAGAGGAATAAGCCGAGCTACAAGAAAAATGCCCGCAGCTACCATAGTAGCAGCATGTATAAGAGCCGAAATAGGAGTAGGTCCCTCCATGGCATCCGGTAACCATACATGAAGGGGAAATTGTGCAGATTTAGCAACTGCACCGGCAAATAATAGAACGGCACAGAAAGTAACAAATAAAAAATTGACTTCATTATGATTATTAGAAATCAAGTTATTTAATATTTTGAATAAATCTCGAAATTCGAAACTCCCTGTTATCCAATAAAAACCTAAAATTCCTAATAATAAACCAAAATCCCCAACACGATTAGTTACAAATGCCTTTTGGCAAGCATTTGCAGCAACAGGCCGTGTGAACCAAAACCCTATTAATAGATATGAACACATTCCTACCAATTCCCAAAAAATATAAATTTGTATCAAATTAGAACTAGTAACTAATCCTAACATAGAAGTACTGAAAAAACTCATATAAGCAAAAAATCTCAAATATCCTTGATCATAAGACATATAATTATCACTAAAAATAAGAACCATAATTCCAATAGTAGTAATCAATATTGACATAATAGAAGTAAGCGGGTCGATCAAGTAACCGAATTCTAAAGAAAAATCATTATTGATGATCCAAGACCATACATATTGATAGATAGAACTGCCATTTATTTGCTGAATAGACAGATTGATCGAAAAAAGCATGACTATACTTAACAAAAAAACACTTTGAAAAGCCCACATACGGCGAAGACTTTTTGTTGCCGACGGAAAAAGAAGAAGTCCCGCCCCTATTAATATAGGAACTGGAAGTGGAAGGAAAGGAATTATCCACGCATATTGATATGTCTGTTCCATAAAAAGGTTTTTTATTCTTAATTTATTGTTTCCGATTTACCGGATCCTACCCCCTTTCAATTTCAAAAAAAAAAGGGTCAATAAAAAAATCAAGAGATGTACTAACTTAAAGATATTTTTCGAATTTTATATATTATCTGGGTCTTTCCAAAATACTTTAAATATTAAAATAAAGAAGTTACAATTGGGCAAATGATATAACCAACTTGCTCAAAAAAAGCGAATTTTGTTATTAACTAAGATTTTTTTAACAAAACGTGTATCTTTTAACAAATTAATTACTTTAATTACTAGTTTGATTCGAAATTTAAAATGTAATATGGAAGTATTCTTTACTCAAGTTTGACCAATTAATAGAAAATTAAAGTTTTAATTAGGCAATGGGTTTTTAAAGGGTTCTTAAATCCTTGGGTGTTGGGTGTATTTTATTCTGTATAAATATAAATGAAAGAAATGTAGAAAAAAAGGACAGAGCTCAAAAGGGAAGGTCTTTTTTAGGTTCTTTGTCTCACCAAATCAAATTTATATAGTACAACAGCGGATTCTATAGTATAGATGTGAATCATAAAGAACACAAAATAAAGATACGAATCAATAAAACGAGTCTTTCTTACGAATATTCTATGTATATATATTCTATGTATCTATGTATATATATAAACTTTTGTTGAAAAAAATTAAATTATATTTTTATAGTAAGATTTTGTACGATTTTTGCATATCTTTTATCTATATATATATTATCTAGAGAATAACTCGATAATAAATAGATTCGTTTTGACCAACAGATGTCTTTCACATCCAACTATAACAATGAGTAACCTCTTAATTTTTAAATGGCAGTTCCAAAAAAACGTACTTCTATTTCAAAAAAGCGTATTCGTAAAAATATTTGGAAAGGTAAGGGATATTGGGCAGCCTTAAAAGCGTTGTCATTAGGGAAATCTCTTTCTACCGGAAACTCAAAAAGTTTTTTTGTTCGACAAAAAAATAAGTCATAAAATAAAACATTGGAATAATCTGAATAGAAAAATAGGCCCATTTCATTCTTAATAGGAGATTAACAAACCTATTGTT